CCAGTAGCTACAACAGTCTTTTTGATTGGTACCGTAGTAGCTCTTTGGTTAGGTATTGGAGCAACATTACCTATTGATAAATCCCTAACTTTAGGTCTTTTTTAAATGGATTCAACTTTGAAATACCGTGCATAAGCATTAAGTATCTAGAGAAGATTTACTTTGAAGCAAGACTATTCCTTAGATACATTAATTTGATTATACTCTATTCTGAGCTGAGTACGGATCGTGCTGAAGATTAAAAACTAAATTTTTATTTCTATTTTATTTATAATTATTTATAGAATAGATTCAAAATGAAAAATTTATATTAGGTAAATAGATTGTGAAATGCTTATGTAGGGTGTCCAATATCTGTTTTACATCTTCGATTCAAAATGAAAAATTTATATTAGGTAAATAGATTGTGAAATGCTTATGTAGGGTGTCCAATATCTGTTTTACATCTTCTATGCGAAAATATTCAATTCTCATAAGGTCTTCTTGACTATTACTCAAAAGGTCCAATAATGTATGTATATTGGACCTTTTGAGACAATTATAGGTCCTGGGAGGCAATTCTAATTGGTCAATAAAAATACATTTCAATGGAATTCCTTTTTTGTTTTTCTTTAAATTAGTTAATCGATCTTGAAAGGTAAAAGAGGGTAGAGTAAACCTGTTTTTAGTTTCCTTGAAATTAATGCCCTCTTCCTCCGCATGTAGAAAAGGAATAAATAAATCAATCAAATTACGAGAAGCTTCATAAAGTGCTTCCTTAGGAGTTAAACTCCCATTCGTCCATATTTCTAGAAAAAGTATCTCTTGTTTTTCATTCCCATCCCCATAAGAATGAATACTATGATTTGTATTTCGAACAGGCATGGATACGGCATCTATAGGGTAACTTCCATCTTGAGAGTTATTTGTGGGTTTCATATGATATCCGCGACCCCTATTGATTTGTAATTCAATACACAAATCAATTGATTCCGTCAGGTTAGCTATATGCTGTGTCGTGTCAACTATTTCCACAGAAGGTGGTGAGATGATATCTTGAGCGGTTACGTGTCTAGGACCTCTGACGCAAATAGATGCGTCTCTAACTCCATATAGAGTACTTCTCAATACAATTTCTTTCAAATTTATTAAGATTTCGTGGACTGATTCTTTAATACCTACTATTGTAGAATATTCATGTGGTACCTTCTCAGATTTTGCACGTGTGATACATGTTCCTTCTATTTCTCCAAGTAAAGCCCTTCGCATGGCAATACCTATGGTATCGGCTTGACCTTTCATAAGCGGGGACAGAATGAAACGACCATAATAAAGACGCTTACTATCTATTCTTGATTCAACACACTTCCACTGTAATGTTCGAGTGGACCCTCCTACTTCCTCTCGAACCATACTAAATATTGTTATTTGATCAGATCATTGAATCATTTATTTCTCTTGAAATCCATTTCATTCTTATTTCTACACACGTCTTTTTTTAGGGGGTCGACATCCATTATGTGGCATAGGTGTTACATCGCGCACGAAACTTAATAGTAGACCACTTCTACGGATGGCTCGTAATGCTGCGTCTCTTCCGAGACCGGGGCCTTTTATCATAACTTCTGCTCGTTGCATGCCCTGATCAACTACCGTACGAATAGCATTTAAAGCCGCCGCTTGAGCAGCATAAGGTGTCCCTCTTTTTGTGCCTTTGAATCCAGAAGTACCCGCGGAGGCCCAAGAAACTACCCGTCCTCGTACATCTGTAACTGTTACAATCGTATTGTTGAAACTTGCTTGAACATGAATAACACCTTTTGGTATTCTACGTCCGTTCTTACGTGAACCACTACGCCCATTCTTACGCGAACCAATTCTTGGTATAGGTTTTGTCATATTTTATCATCTCATAAATATGAGTCAGAAATATACGGAAAGATACGGAGATATCCATCTCATGTTAAAACAGATTCTTTTACACGGATCCTTCTTTTTATTTTAGAAAATTCTTGATTTAGTTTAGAAAGATTACCCTTGTCTCTGTTTATGTCTCGGATTGGAACAAATCACTATAATGCGTCCACGCCTACGGATAAGTCGGCATTTTTCACAAATTTTACGAACAGAGGCCCTTATTTTCATATTTCTCATTCCTTACCTTAGAAAAATAAGTTTCTTGATTTTTGTTAACTTAAAATTGTATCCCCACGAAAGGAGTGTTTAAAACCTTCATTAATCAATTTTTAGTCTTTCATTCTAGGTAAGCCCCTTGAAGTATCAACTAATGGAGGAAGGGTTATATAACTCATTTTTACTCTCTTTTTCTAAAAAAAATGGGAAGGGAAGTTAGAGATAAAATTAAGATAATAGGAGGAGGGGGTGTAAGATCACCATATATAACACAAAATTTCTCCCCCGATTTTTTCTAGTCGAGCTTCTCGATCTGTCATTATACCTCGAGAAGTAGAAAGAATTACAATCCCCATTCCACCTAAAATCTTAGGAATTTGTTGATAGTTGGAATAGATTCGTAAACCGGGTCGGCTGATACGTTTTAGAATAGTTCTATATATTCCTTTTCGAGTCCTTCTATGTCGTAGGGTTAAAACCAAGAAACATTTGTTACTTTCCTGATGTTTACGAACGTTTTCGATAAAACCCTCTCGTAGAAGTATTTTCACAATGTTTTCCGTAATATTAGTAGATGCTATTCGAACCGTTCTTTTTTTATCCATGTCAGCATTTCTTATAGAAGTTATTATATTGGCAATAGTATCCTTACCCATGGCGAACTATAATTATTGGTACCCCCTAATTTTGATATAATCAACATGTTTTTATTTTAATTATATTTATATTAATTAAAATATATTAATATAAATTAATTAAAAGTATATGCGTGATACACAATCTACTAATTGACTTGACCCATCTCAGATACCCCGCTATATCATAGTTTAATATACTACTAGTATTTATAATACCTCAGGAGCTAATGAAACTATTTTAGTAAAATTCAACTGTCTCAATTCCCGAGCGATCGCACCAAAAACTCGAGTTCCTTTTGGATTTCCTTCTTGATCAATAACAACCGCGGCATTGTCATCATATCGTATTATCATGCCGTTGTCACGTTTAAGTTCTTTGCATGTACGTACAATTACAGCCCTAATAACTTCTGATCTTTCTAGAGGCATATTTGGTACTGCTTCTTTGATTACGGCAACAACAATGTCACCGATATGAGCATAGCGTTGGTTACCAGCTCCTAGGATTCGAATACACATCAATTTTCTAGCTCCACTATTATCCGCTACATTCAAAAGAGTCTGAGGTTGAATCATATTATTTTTATTTAAATCTGTTATTATTATTAATCTGTTATTTCGTTGAAAAAGATAAAATAAAAATAAAAGAAATATTGTCTATCTATAAACTATAAAAAAAATAAACCTATATTTTTTCATCATCACCTTTCTTTTATTTTTATTTCTGCATTCCTATCCCTCAATAACGAATTGAGTTCGTATAGGCATCTTGCGCGCAGCTATTTTAATAGCTGCTCTGGCGACAGTTTCTGATACTCCACCCATTTCATAAAGTATTCGACCCGGTTTAACAACGGATACCCAATATTCGGGGGCCCCCTTCCCCGAACCCATACGTGTTTCGGCAGGTCTTACTGTAACAGGTTTGTCGGGAAATATACGTACCCATATTTTTCCGCCACGACGCGCATATCGTGTCATTGCTCTTCGTCCTGCTTCCATTTGTCTAGCCGTGATCCAAGCGGGTTCAAGTGCTTGAAGAGCGTATCCGCCGAAACAAATACGATTGCCTCGACAAGATATTCCCTTCATTCTTCCTCTATGTTGTTTACGAAATTTTGTTCTTTTGGGGTTATAGTTGATGGTTCTTTCTTAATTAAATTCCATCTCTACTGCAGAACCGGACATGAGAGTTTCTTCTCATCCGGCTCCTCGCGAATGAAATGATTCATTAATATTACTATGGATACACATATATTTAATATTAATAAATGATACACAATACACTTTCGTGCTTTATTCGTAGGATCAGACCTTTTACTTTTAGAATAAATCAATTTGTTCTTGGTTCGTTCCGCCATCCCACCCAATGAATCATTAGGATTCGTTTGTTTTCAATGGAATCCTATGCAATCATGGGTTCTGTCGTTCCCATAGCCTCTTCGTTAATGGTTAAGCCCGAACTCTGCAATGGAGCCCCAACAAAATTTGTTTCTGAGTCAATTTCCTTAGTTTCCATTAACCCGAGGCTCTTTATCTTTAATTATTGATATTATATCAATATTGATGCTTTATCACACTGCCTTTTGTGAGGTAATTTATAGACCATACATATTAGAATCATATATCATTGATACTTTTGTTCTCTCTTTCTATCATCCTTCCATTTATCCACATCCCTTTATTTTTGCTTCGCAACCTATAAAAGAATAAGATTAAAATTTTTTATGAAAAATTTCAGTTGCTACAACTATATGATCGATCATATAGTGACTGTTTCTTGGAATCTCGACAATACGAAGCAATAAGTTGGTTATTAGTTTATATAGTTAGTAAGCTCATAGTGAGGGTTGGTCAAATTTTTGGAATCCCAACTATACTATAAACTCTAAAAAAACTAACGAGTCACACACTAAGCATAGCAATTATACTAAATGGTCAATCAAATTTTATTTTTATTCAACCTTGTAGAATTAGAATTGCTCGGTTTTGTTTTATTTAATTTATTTAACAAAAAAAGAATTCAATTTGTCATTTTTTTCTTTTGTTCTATCACGGAACAGAATGGCAAGACAAAAAAAGGTCCATTATTCCTCGTCTACAAATATCCAAATTTTTATGCCTAATACTCCATAGATAGTTCGAGTTGTATAGGAACAATGATCAATTTTAGCACGAATTGTTTGTAAAGGAACCCTACCCTCTCTGATCCATTCGACACGTGCAATTTCTTTTCCGTCAATACGCCCGGCAATTTGTACTTGAATTCCTTTTGTATCCGTTTGTTCAGTTAATTCAATAGCTTTTTTCATTGCCTTTCGAAATGAAACTCGATTTTTTAATTGTAAAGCTATATATTCCGCAAGAATATTAGGTTGTCCATAAGGTTTTTCAACTCTTGTTATAGCAATGTTGAGTCTACGGTTCACCGAATTAAACTCCTTTTGTACATTCATCTGTAATTCTTCGATTCCTCGTGTTCGGCCCTCTAGTAATAAATTTGGGAATCCAATATGGATTATGACTTGGATCAAATCGATTCTTTTTTTTATTTGTATACGTGCAATTCCTTCGAAACCTGAGGACGTTCTCTTATTTTTTTGTACATAATCCTTGATACAATTCCGTATTTTTTCATCTTCCTGTATCCCCGCGGAATAATTTTGTGGTTGTGCGAACCAAAAGGAATGATGACTTTGGGTTATACCAAGTCTGAAACCAAGTGGATTTATTTTTTGTCCCATATTTTTTTATTATATTATCTTTCCATCTCTAAATAATTTCGATTTATCCTTCAATACAATTGTTATATGACAAGTAGGTCTTTTTATCGGATAACTACGTCCTCGAGCCCGGGGTCTTAACTTTTTTACAATAGTACCCGCGTTGACTTCAGCTTTACTAATAAATAAATAAGCTTCGTTTAAGCCCATGTTATTAGTAGCATTTGCTGCTGCGGAATAAACCAATTTCAAAATGGGGTAAGATGCTCGATAAGGCATAAGTTCTAGTATCATAAGTGTTTCTTCATAGGAACGTCCGCGAATTTGATCAATAACTCTTCGCGCTTTGAAAACAGACATACATATATGTTTATGTTGAGCTAAAGTTTTAATTTCTGTACTCCAACGCGAGTTCTTTCTATTTATCATAAGGTTATCCCCCACAAAATGAATAAAAACTGCCTATTTTACTTATATTAATTTAATTTTTAAATAAAAAAATAAATTAATTCCAATTTCATTAAAAAAAATTAACGACGAGATTTATTATCGGTTTTTGCATGTCTTGCGAAAGTTAGAGTAGGCACAAATTCTCCCAATTTATGACCTACCATACGATCTGTTATATAAATGGGTAAATGTTCCTTTCCATTATGAATAGCAATTGTATGGCCAATCATTGTGGGTATAATGGTAGATGCCCTAGACCAAGTTACTATTATTTCTTTCTCCTCCCTTATGTTTAGTTTTTCCATTTTTTCCGATAAATGATTAGCTACAAAAGGATTTTTTTTTATTGAACGTGTCATAGCGGATTACTCCTTTATTACATTACAATTACATTTTAAAAATTAGCATTATATGCCCAATATATCGATCTAAGTATAAAGGTAAGAATAAATACAATAATGATGAATGGAAAAATAAAAAAGATAAAATCCTTTAGCTAGATAAGGGCGGATGTAGCCAAGTGGATCAAGGCAGTGGATTGTGAATCCACCACGCGCGGGTTCAATTCCCGTCGTTCGCCCATCACATTATTTCAAATTCGAAAAATTCTATTTTCTATATTCCTATTTATTTTTTATTTACGGCGACGAAGAATAAAACTATCACTATATTTTTTCCTTTTCCTACTTCTTCTTCCAAGCGCAGGATAACCCCAAGGAGTTGTGGGTTTTTTTCTACCAATCGGGGCTCTTCCTTCACCGCCCCCATGGGGATGGTCTACAGGGTTCATAACTACCCCTCTTACTACAGGACGCTTACCTAGCCAACGCTTAGATCCGGCTCTACCCAAACTTTTTTGGTTCACCCCAACATTACCCACTTGTCCGACTGTTGCTAAGCAATTTTTGGATATCAAACGGACCTCCCCAGATGGTAATCTTAATGTGGCCGATTTACCCTCTTTTGCAATCAGTTTCGCTACAGCACCTGCCGCTCTAGCTAATTGTCCACCCCTTCCAAGTGTGATTTCTATGTTATGTATGGCCGTGCCTAAGGGCATATCGGTTGAAGTAGATTCTTCTTTTTTATCAATAAAAACCCCTTCCCAAACTGTACAAGCTTCTTCCAAAGCATACGGCTTTCTAGATGTATATGATGATATCTAGACAGATGGATCTTATATGAATCGTATGATGAAGTACCACATAAGTGGATATATAGGAATCCAAATCTGCCGAATCACTCATGTTATGATCTTCTACATCCTAGGTCTCCCCGTTCCGTCATCTGGCTTATGTTCTTCATGTAGCATTCAGACCGAATGACTCTATGAAATTACGTCGATACTTCCACATATTACGGGTAACGTAGGAGACATCTCTATTTTTCCCCGGGGGATCTTTATAATTACCACTGCTTAGCTTTTAATTCGCCTCTGACCATCAAATTAAATGTGAATAACCCGTCCTCCTCTCTTTGAAACAAGGGGCGCTTCCGGTTCTGTGCGTGCTTCAAACAATTTTGTCTTCTCCATATTACCATATCTCTAGAGTCAATAATTTTCTATGAGGAACTACTGAACTCAATCACTTGCTGCCGTTACTCAACAGTTTTCTGCTGAGGTTTCTCCCGTAGAGGTACTCAAATTGGATCAGTGATCGATTTCTAGGTTTCGTCGTAAACCTAATTGGTTACTTCCAATTACGTAAATCAATAGTTCAAACCGCACTCAAAGGTAGGGCATTTCCCATTGATATAGGAACTTCTGTACCAGAAACAATGGTATCTCCAATTATAGCCCCTCTGGGATGTAAAATATATCTCTTCTCACCATCCCCATAGTGTATGAGACAAATGTGTGCATTTCGATTAGGGTCGTATTCTATGGTTACGATTCTACCAGATATGTCTTTTTCATTCCGTCGAAAATTGATTTTACGGTATAGACGCTTATGACCTCCCCCTCTATGCCCTGCGGTAATGATTCCTCTGGCATTACGACCTTTACTACAACGACGCTGTCCATGGATCAAATTATTTCGTGGATTGGATTTCACTTGACTGTCTATGGCTCCATTGCGTGTGCTCGGGGTAGAAGTTTTGTATAAATGCATCGCCGTGTTATTAAGTATTTTGCTTTAAGTTCTTTTCTCTATAAGAGGTGGAATAGAATAACCCGGTTGAAGCGTAATGATCATACGTTTGTAATGCATTGTATGTCCCATAATAGGTCCCATTCTTCTACCCTTTCCCGGGACTCGATGACTATTTATAGCTATTACCTTGACGCCAAAGAAGAGTTCGGCCCAATGCTTTATTTCTGTCCTAGTTGATCCTGATTCGACATTAGAAGTATATTGATTGTTCCCCAATAACCGAATACTTTTTTCTGTAAATACTGCATATTTGATTCCATCCATAAATCCATTTTCTTCCCTATGAGTTCCAGTATCGATAAGAATTCTAGTTCTTACTGTTCATATGTTATGGTATGAATATACCATACCAATTCGCTATGTATGGATGATGAGATTCCATTGATACAGAGCCAATTCTAATAGACTTATTGAACGTTCCCATTGGCGTGCATCCAGCAGGAATTGAACCTACGAATTTGCCAATTATGAGTTGGGCGCTTTAACCATTCAGCCATGGATGCTTAACAGGGATCATCGTACATCGTGAATAACCAAATTCCAATTGAAATGAAATCTTTAGGAGGAATCAATGAGAGGACATCAATTCAAATCCTGGATCTTCGAATTGAGAGAGATATTGAGAGAGATCAAGAATTCTCACTATTTCTTAGATTCATGGACAAAATTCGATTCAGTGGGATCTTTCACTCACATTCTTTTCCACCAAGAACGTTTTATGAAACTCTTTGACCCCCGAATTTGGAGTATCCTACTTTCACGTGATTCGCAGGGTTCAAGAAGCAATCGATATTTCACGATCAAAGGTATAGTACTGCTTGTAGTAGCGGTCCTTATATCTCGTATTAACAATCGAAAGATTGTCGAAAGAAAAAATCTCTATTTGATGGGGCTTCTTCCTATACCTATGAATTCCATTGGACCCAGAAATGAGACATTGGAAGAATCTTTTTGGTCTTGCAATATCAATAGGTTGATTGTTTCGCCCTTGTATCTTCCAAAAGGGAAAAATATTTCTGAGAGTTGTTTCATGGATCCGCAAGAGAGTACTTGGGTTCTCCCAATAAATAAAAAGTGTATCATGCCTGAATCTAACCGGGGTTCGCGGTGGTGGAGGAGCCGGATCGGAAAAAAGAGGGATTCTAGTTGTAAGGTATCTAATAAAACCGTAGCTGGAATTGAGATCTCATTCAAAGAGAAAGATAGCAAATATCTGGAGTTTCTTTTTTTATCCTATACGGATGATCTGATCCGCAAGGACCATGATTGGGAATTGTTTGATCGTCTTTCTCCGAGGAAGAAGCGAAACATACTCAACTTGAATTCGGGACAGCTATTCGAAGTCTTAGGGAAAGACTTGATTTGTTATCTCATGTCTGCTTTTCGTGAAAAAAGACCAATTGAAGGGGGGGTGTTCTTCAAACAACAAGGAGCTGAGGCAACTATTCAATCAAATTATATTGAGCATGTTTCCCATCTCTTCTCGAGAAACAAGTGGGGTATTTCTTTGCAAAATTGTGCTCAATTTCATATGTGGCAATTCCACCAAGATCTCTTCGTTAGTTGGGGAAAGAATCAGCACGAATCGGATTTTTTGAGGAACGTATCGAGAGAGAATTTGATTTGGTTAGACAATGTGTGGTTGGTAAACAAGGATCGGTTTTTTAGCAAGGTACGGAATGCATTGTCAAATATTAAAAAAGAAAGATCGATTCTTTGGGATCCTTCCTTTCTTCAAACGGAAGGAACAGAGATAGAATCAGATCGATTCCTGAAATGCCTTTTTGGATCTTCCTCAATGTCCCGGCTATTCGTGGAACGTGAGAAGCAGATGAATAATCATCTGCTTCCGGAAGAAATCGAAGAATTTATTGGGAATCCTACAAGATCAATTCGTTCTTTTTTCTCTGACAGATGGTCA